ATTGGAATTTTGCTATCCAATTTGATTCTAACATTATCTATTAGAAATGAGTTTTCTAGCATTTGACTACGTACCACTAAAGGGTTTAATCGCAAACTTGACAGATAACCCAAAAACTCTAAATTATCTTTAGATAATTGATTTATATTGACCTTTTGCGATTGAAACCATACGGAAAAATAACATTGACATAAATTAACAAAATAATATTTCCATTTATTCATAAGAAGCGGCGTATCCTTTGTTGCCAGAATACATCTTCCGTGATATCTAACATAATGTATCAAAGGATCCTTGAGCAACCCTAGGATCGCCGGAAAATTATTAATAAAGACTTTTAAAAAATGTTGTATTTTTCCATAGAATAAAATTCGCTCAAAAAGGACTTCATAAGATGTCGATCTTAAATGCGAAGACCGCTTGCGTAGAAAAAAAAAGATGGATTCGTATTCACATACATGAGAATTATATAAGAACAAGAAAAATCTTGGATTCAAAATTGATTTTTTTTGTATAGAAAAATCCTTCCAATTGCAATACTCGTATAGACAAAACCGAAAAAAATGCAAAGAAGAGGCATCTTTTACCCGGTAACGTAGGGTTTGAACCAAGATTTCTAGATGGATGGGATAAGGTATTACTACATCTAACACATAATTAAAATGTGATAATTTGTCTTCTAAAAAGGGAAATATTGAATGAATTGATTGTAAATTATAAGATTTTTTTAATTGTTTTCCTTCGAAAGAGGATCCTAATCTTAGGGAAAATGGAATTTCTACAATCACTGCAAATAAAACAGATATCATTTGATAATAGAAAAGACTGGTATGCCCAAAAAAGTGATTTTGGTTCAAATCCTTACTGGGAATAATCAAACGATTCTGTTCATACATTCGCAAAATTAAGCGTTTCACAATTAGTGAACTATATTTTTTTTCATAATCCACATTTTCGAAGAAAATAGAGCGATTTCTATTTAATCTATTTAAACCATGATCATAAGCAAGTACATAAATATACTCCCGAAAAAAAAGTGGATATAAAAAACTCTGTTGCCGAGCCCCATTGAATTCTAAATATCCTTGAAATTTATCCATTTGGATTGAAATTTTATTTGAACTGAAGGTAAAGTCTTTATTTTCTTGAGTTCTGAAATGACACATAGTGCGATACAGTCAAAATAAGGTATTAGACTACGAAAGCAATAGATACCTCATAAACAGGTAGACTGCTAACCGGATTCTCGATCTTTAATAGGTTTCTGTTCGTTATATTATAGAATAACAAAACAAGATGATTAGAAATCCTTTATTTTTTTAACCTAATCGCTCTTTTGATTTTGGAACAATATATATTATATATATATTTTTTTATCAATATACTGCTTCTTTTACACATCCATCTCCAACCTAACCCAAACGGACTAGGGAAAAAAATAATTAGGACTCATGAAAAATTTATAATAACACGCAAGAAAAAAATTCCTTCCCATACCCGTATTAGGCACTAATCTATTTTTAACATTTAATTAGATCGGGTAATTTTTCAAATTACGAATGGAAGCTCGTTTCTTTTTTTTTTTTCCTGGAATCAGGAAAACTGGGTTTTTTATCCATCCATTTATATTTATTCACTTGACCCAAATTGGAATTCCTTTTTTTTTTTCGACATCGAAAACGAAGGTTGTACCGATCAGGAAAGCAAAAAAAAATGTTATCTGAATTCTCCCTTGATACGACATGCTATTTTTTCCATTCATTCCTTTCAGGATCAGTCGTGGTCTTACAAACTCTACCGCGGATCTGGACGAATCCTTTTCTTCATATAAATGTGTAAAAGATGCTAGTCGCACTTAAAAGCCGAGTACTCTACCGTTGAGTTAGCAACCCCCAAAAAACAAAAAAAGAAAGTACTGCAAATATGTAGATACAACCAGAATAAAAAAAATCCAATAATGTGTGCGTCAGGGATAAATAGATCCATTTATCTATGAGAGAATTATATTTGGTCCATACACTGTTGTCAATATGATTGTTAATTTTTAATATAGTGAAAAGAACAGAAAAAATAAATAAAAAAGCTTAACTCCTTGGTTTGTTAGTTCATACAATGAATGAAAACTAAGCCAGTGTAGGGTAATCTCAAATCTTTTTATACTTTTTTTAGACCCATTTTTTATGGCCTTTAATTTTTTATGAATAATTCAAAAATTATTCATATAATATAATAATATATATATATTTATAAACTAATATATATATTACTATATATATATTAGAGATTTATATTCAGAATGAATCTATTAATTTATATACAGTATTATTTTCTATACAGTAAAATTTTGTATTTATACAAAAATTAGAATTTATATAATATAGATCCAAAATTGTTTTCATAAATTTGTTTATGATTATAAAACATAGTAGTTGTTAGCAGGGTATTTTTTAGGATTCGTACCTTAGCTAATAATAAATCGAAATTCGAATAAATCAAAATAAATATGATATGATGGGAGCGAAAGAGGAGGAAAGAAAAAAGTAGATAAAATTTGATACCAAGCTATATACGAGTCTTTCACATCCTCTTTTTTATATTTCATTAATTCAATTTCGTTTTATTAAGACTTAATTCCGTAAAAATCCCTGCCTTCTTTGAAATATCATGAACTGTTCTTGTTGGTTGAGCGCCTTTTTTAAGAAAATCGAGAATAACAGGAAGATTTAAATAAGTTTGATTTGTTATCGGATCATAAAAACCCACCTTGTGAAGATCTCTTCCTTCTCTTCGGGATCGAACATCAATTGCAACGATTCGATAAACGGCTCATTGGGATAGATGTATATGAATAATACCCCCCCCTAGAAACGTATAAGAGGTTTTGGCCTCGTACGGCTCGAGAAAAAAAATGCACTGAATAGAAGTTACCTCTCTGTATAAAATTCAAATATTAAATAGATTACTAAAAACATTAAATAAATTAGCCAGTATTAAAACCCTAAATATTTTTTCCATAAAAAGCATTCGTAACATTCGTACTCTCATAACTCAAGTTAAATAACTCTCAAATATCTCAACAGAGAATCCTTAAGTACTTTTTTTATTGAGTAGTCTCTAACCCTTTTTTGTTTGTCTCCTTTTTTTAGAATCAAATTTGATTCTTCGTTCTAATCTAGTTGTTCAAACAATTGAAAACTGGATTTCCTTGTTTCAGGATTCTTTATCCTTACTTTGAATCTTTGGGTTTAGACATGACTTCGGTGATCTTAAATCGTTTTATTAAAAAAGGGCAGCAACAAGCCCCTTATTTTTTTTTTATGATTTCTTTTCTTTCTATCAAAGAATCATATAAACGCTTGATTCACGCATGATAGACTTTTTATTCAAAGAATTTTACAATTTTCAGAAAATTTCCTTTTCCATTGTAAAATTGCTTGAAAGGGCTTTTTTTCAATATAAAAATAAAAAGACTTACGAAGTTGTTCCAACTTATTGATTCGCACTAACCCTAGATCCTTACTCCTGCGAAAGGAATAAAAACTTTATATTCTCCTCGAGCTCCATCCTGTACTCTTTTTTATATTCCAAAAAAGTGTAGAACTCTAGTAAAATAGAACACAAAATGTCGAGCCAAGAGCACCTATATTCCTATATAAAAAGTGGCGGATCAAAAAATCCACAGCAGATCATGTCCTTCAATTCAAGTCGCACGTTGCTTTCTACCACATCGTTTTAAACGAAGTTTTACCATAACATTCCTCTAGTTTGTGTAATTGATTCAAGTATGGAATCATGAATAGTCATAGTTCAGTCAGTATATCGGAATCTATACTTTTTCTTTCTCTATGAATGGAATAGTGAATTTACGCGTAAAAGGTTCAGTCAGAATTCAAACGAATCCCAGATTAGATTGTATATATGTAAAATCTAAAATTTGAATAGAAATCTATATTTATATATATATATATAAATATAGATTTTTTTTATTAACACTCTTAGAATCTATGGTTCTACCTTACTTAACCCGCATCACACACAAATTAAAAAAGCAAATAGATTTTTTTGAATTCGGTTGAAATGCTGAAAAATAAGGTTATTCTTCTTTTCATTTCAATATTTTATTCTTAAAAAATATTAGATTTTTAAACCGAAAGTTATTCCGGTACTCTGGGACGGAAGGATTCGAACCTCCGAATAGCGGGACCAAAACCCGTTGCCTTACCGCTTGGCTACGCCCCATTTCGATTTTTATTCAAGACTACTAAAAGAGTAATATTGCTATTGGTTGTTCGTCAATTCAATTTAAACCCAAATTAAATATAGATTACATTGGTGTTAGAGTTTTGACACATGTAGATAGCAAATCAAACTTACTTTATTGATCATTACATAGAATTCAATTAACATATTGTATGAAAATATTATTTCTTTAATTCTCATAAGAGAATGAAAGGATTTTTGATTGAGTAAGTTCAACAAAGTCTTTTTAGACTATCTTTTTTTATTTTTTTCCTTATATAAAAAATATATTAATAACTCAATCAAAATAAAATTATCCACAAGAACACCCATTTTTGTTATGCTTAATATATTTAATTTGATCTGTATTTGTTTGAATTCTGCCCTTTTTTCAAGCACTTTTTTAGTCGCCAAATTGCCGGAGGCCTACGCCTTTTTAAATCCAATCGTAGATGTTATGCCCGTAATACCTCTTTTCTTTCTTCTCTTAGCCTTTGTTTGGCAAGCCGCTGTAAGTTTTCGATGAAATTCTTAATACTGTCTTAAAAAAATTCACGATTTTGATTCTTCCAACAATTCCAAAGATCAAAAAAATCTTGACGTAGGAACGAACTCTCAATTCAAACATGCAATTTTTTTGGTAGCCATACGAAATCTGGATCATTCTATTTCCTAAATTTTATCCTCTTTTCCCTAAATGAAAGAACCTAATTAGATTCGAGTTCACAAAAAAAAATATCTAGATGTTGGTATGCAAATCTGTTTGAATATAAAAGCCTCGACTATTATCTTATTACAAATGACTTTCTGAAACTTTTTTTTATTTTTTTTTCTCGAAAAGAATAAATCACTTGATTTATTGGTATCAAAATTAGATATTTGGTATAAAAATAGAGAATCTATTCTCTTTTTTTTTTTTAGTAAGATCTTGGAGATTGTGTAATGCTTACTCTCAAACTTTTTGTATACACTGTAGTTATATTCTTTGTTTCTCTCTTCATATTTGGATTCCTATCTAATGATCCAGGACGTAATCCGGGACGTGAAGAATAAAAAAGAAAGGTTTTTTATTGCTTTATTTAATTAGTGGAAATGGTCGAATTTTAGTAGGATTTTATCTATTACACATCATCAAAAGGAAAAAGGGAAAGAGAGGGATTCGAACCCTCGGTACGATTAACTCGTACAATGGATTAGCAATCCAACGCTTTAGTCCACTCAGCCATCTCTCCTAATCGAAAAGGGATACTTAATTAGGTTCATTAGAAAAAAAAAGGCTTGAAAAAGAACCTTCTACACTTTATTCTTAAAAAGCTTTATTTTTTTTATAGATTATTCTTTAGATTATATATATTTTTTCATTTTCTATATTTTATTATATATAGATAATTTCTTTTTTATTATATAAATATATTTATCACCTATTTATATATAAATATATATATATATATATATTACTATTATATAACTTTTTTTATAGAACTTTCTCAGTAATTCTATTTATATCAAAAATTTAGATAAAGATTAGATAAAGAAAAGGCGCGAACTGAAAAGCGAAATAAATAAAACCACAATAATAGAAATAGAGAATCCTTTTTTTATTTTGTCTCGTCAAAACACAAGTAAAAGATCTTTTTTATTTTAATAGCCTGGCCTGGTCAGTCCCCAGCCGGGCCTTTTTTGTTAAAGTTAAAAAGACTCATCCGATGAATTTTTAGACAAAAAAGATCTGAAATTGAAAAAAAAAAATGGAATCAAATCTACTTTTACTAATTTTATTTAAGTCTACGCGTCAACCCTAGAATTTTCTAATTTTTTTTTTTTCAATTTCAGATCTTTTTTATTACACCCCCGATTACTTTGTTCGACAAAAGGTCAATTTATATGTAATAATGGCATTGTAGCGGGTATAGTTTAGTGGTAAAAGTGTGATTCGTTCCTTTAATCCCTTTAATAGTTAAAGGGTCTCTTGGTTTGATTTATCTTCCGATCAAAAACTTTATTTCTTAAAAGGATTTAGTCCTTTCCCTTTCAATGAAAGATTCAAGGAAGATTATAGATTCTCGTAATTTGTATCCAAAGACTCTAATCAATTGTAAATTTGGATTATGAAATTCCGAAACATAATTTTTGAATTGGATGACTATTTACAATTCAATAAGTATAACAAGAGGATCCATGGATAAAGCTAGAAAAGTTTCTTTCTAATCGTAACTAAATCTTCAGTTCTATTCATTGTTTAGTATAGAAAAATTGAAGCAAAATAGCTATTAAACGAGAACTTTGGTTTACTAAAGACATCGACATATTATATTGTTTTAGCTCGGTAGAAACCAAATACTTTTCCTAAGGATTCCTTTAAATAGAAATAAAGAACGAAGTAACTAGAAAGATTGTTCGAGTTCTCCTGATCTATCTTCTAGAAGGATCATCTAGAAAGCAAAATTTTCTGTGAAAGCACCCAGACGGAAAAAAAAAGCTAACATAGATATTATGGGTTGAATTTTGATTTCGTTCCCGTCTTATTTTTTTTATTTGGGAATTTCTCCATCCATCATAAAGGAGCCGAATGAAACCAAAGTTTCATGTTCGGTTTTGAATTAGAGACGTTAAAAATATAAAAATGATCCATCGACGTCGACTAAAACCCTTAGCCTTCCAAGCTAACGATGCGGGTTCGATTCCCGCTACCCGCTCGAAATGCAAAATTGCCCTTATTAGAATTTTCTCTATTCGAATTGTCTAATAGCAATTGTGTATTGACGTGAATTCAATACACAATTGCTAAAAAGATTTCGCACATTCTTTTTTTTAACATCAAAAAAGGCGAAAAGCGTCCATTGTCTAATGGATAGGACATAGGTCTTCTAAACCTTTGGTATAGGTTCAAATCCTATTGGACGCAATATCAATATAGATATAAATATCTTGATATTTATCCATTATTTACATTTCTATATATTATACATAATATATTTTTATTCTATTTCGAAAAAAAGATAAGAAAGAAATAGAATAAGAAATAAATTCTGAATGCTTTTAGATTTAATATTAAACAGATATTAGTTATATACTTAATTTCTATTATATATATACTTAACTTATAGACTTCTATTTATAGAATTTTTAAAAAATTTCTTTAAAATTAAAGAATCAAAAAGAATCAAAAATAAGAATGATCAATTTCGTTTCTTTTTTTTTTATAATTTCTCTTGAAGTAGAAAACGTTCCAGTTGCTCTTGAATACCTTCTTTCAAAACG